TTTCTGTTTCTGAACAAAAAAAAAAAACAGGCTTTTTTAGAGATAGATACTATTTCACCAATCGAGTCACAGGTATCTAACATATTCATACCTAACGATTTTACAATTCGATCCAATCTATTTGTTCGTCTAACTATTTACTCGATCAGAGACATTTCTGGAACACCTCTAACAGATGGACAAATAGTCCATTTTGAAAGAACTTTTTGTCAACCTCTTTCAGATATGAATCTATCTGATTCAGAAAGGAAGAACTTGCCCCAGTATCTCAATTTCAATTCAAACATGGGTTTGATTTACACTCCATGTTCTGAGAAATATTTACCACCGGAAAAGAGGAAAAAACGTTGTCTAAATAAATGCGTTGATAAAGGGCAGATGTATAGAACCTTTCAACGAGATAGCCCTTTTGCAACTCTCTCAAAATGGAATCAATTCCAAACATATAGGCCATGGGTCCTTACTTCGAGAGAGTACAAATCTCTAAATTGTCTATTTTTCGATAGTTTTTCAGCCCTATTGCCGACGCTAAGTAGCAGTCAAAAATTTTTATCTATTTGTCATGATATTATGCACGGATCATGTCGAATTCTTCAGAAAAAAGTGTGTCTTCCACAATGGAATCTGATAAGTGAGATTTCGAACAAGTGTTTACATAATCTTCTTCTGTCCGAAGAAATGATTCATCGAAATAATGAGTCACCTTTGATATGGACACGTCTGGGATCGCCAAATGTTCGGGCGTTCTTCTATTCAATCCTTTTTCTTCTTGTTGCTGGATATCTCGTTCGTACACATCTTCTCTTTGTTTTCCGAGCCTCTAGTGAGTTACAGACAGAGTTCGAAAAGGTCAAATCTTCGATGACTCCATCATACATGATTGAGTTGCGAAAACTTCTGGATAGGTATGAATCGAATTCCGTCTGGTTAAAGAATCTCTTTCTGGTTGCTCTGAAACAATTAGGAGATTCCCTAGAAGAAAGACGGGGTTCTGCTTCTGGTGGCAACATGCCATTGGGTGGTGGTCCCGCTTATGGGGTCAAATCAATACGTTCTAATAAAAAAGATTTGAATATTAATCTAATCGATATCATCGATCTCATAAGTATCATACCAAATCCCACCAATCGAATCACTTTTTCGAGAAATACGGGACATCTAAGTCATACAAGTAAAGAGATCTATTCATTGATAAGAAAAAGAAAAAGGGTGAACGGTGATTGGATTGAGGATAAAATCGAATCCTGGGTCGCGAGCAGTGATTCGATTGATGAAGAAGAAAGAGAATTATTGGTTCAGTTCTCCACTTTAACGACAGAAAAAAGGATTGATCAAATTCTATTGAGTCTGACTCATAGTGATCATTTATTAAAGAATGACTCTGGTTATCAAATGATTGAACAACCGGGAGCAATTTACTTACGATACTTAGTTGACATTCATAAAAAGTATCTAATGAATTATGAGTTCAATACATCTTGTTTAGCAGAAAGACGGGTATTCCTTGCTCATTATCAGACAATCACTTATTCCCAAACCTCGTGTGGGGCTAATAGGTTTCATTTCCCATCTCGTGGAAAACCCTTTTCGCTCCGCTTAGCCTTATTCCTCTCTAGGGGTATTTTAGTGATAGGTTCTATAGGAACTGGACGATCCTATTTGGTCAAATATCTAGCGACAAACTCCTATGTTCCTTTTATTACGGTATTTTTGAACAAGTTCCTGGATAACAATTTTCTTATTGATGCTAGTGACGATATTGATGCTAGTGACGATGCTAGTGACGATATTGATGCTAGTGACGATATCGATCGTGACCTTGATACGGAGCTGGAGCTACTAACTATGATGAATGCGCTAACTATGGATATGATGCCGGAAATTGACCCATTTTCTATCACCCTTCAATTCGAATTAGCAAAAGCAATGTCTCCTTGCATAATATGGATTCCAAACATTCATGATCTGGATGTGAATGAGTCGAATTACTTATCCCTCCGCCTATTAGTGAACCATTTCTCCAGGGATTGTGAAAGACGGTCCACTAGAAATATTCTTCTTATTGCTTCGACTCATATTCCTCAAAAAGTGGAGCCCGCTCTAATAGTTCCGACTAAATTAAATACATGTATTAAGATACGAAGGCTTCTTATTCTACAACAACAAAAGCACTTTTTCACTCTTTCATATATTAGGGGATTTCACTTGGAAAATAAAATGTTCCGTACTAATGGATTCGGGTCCATAACCATGGGTTCCAATGTACGAGATCTTGTAGCACATACTAATGAGGCCCTATCGATTAGTATTACACAGAAGAAATCAATTATAGACACTAATACAATTAGATCCGCTCTTCATAGACAAACTTGGGATTTGCGATCCCAGGTAAGATCGGTTCAGGATCATGGGATCTTTTTCTATCAGATAGGAAAGGCTGTTGCACAAAATGGACTTCTAAGTAATTGCCCTATAGATCCTATACCTATCTATATGAAGA